CAGCCATTTGATTAGAATTTTCAACGATGGCCGAATATTAATCCAAAAACCTCGTGATAATTCTGTTATATTTAGCCAAAGAACCCTCATTAGCTCTCTGCCAGCACGATCTAGGTCAGGGTTCGGCCTTCTTTTGAAGAAAAAAGACAGAACCCGTTTCAGTTTTCTCATCATAATAAATCCAGTTTCTTTATATACGGTTGAATAAAGTAAAAACTTTATTCATTTAAAAATAATTAAAAATAATTTTAGTTCCAAAGGAACTTTAGTTCCAAAGGAACATTGATAGTAAAAACTAAATGTATCTAAGTAATTTTTTTTCCGAAGGAAATTGATATTAGGCGATCTTTCAATTGAGAAGATCCCCATATCGACTTACTCTCTGTTCTAATAAAGAATAATTTTTTTTATTCGGTTAAACCAATCCTTCATTATTAGAACAGATACTAACAACCATCTCGTCCGGGAAAAGCCATCTTTTTCTCAACAATCTCTTTGTGATTTGAGCCAATAGGGTTCCGTTAGATAGGAACAGATTTGATAAATATTGATAACTCTCGGATAGAGTATTAGAACGTGAAAATCCAGTTGATAATGAACTATTGGTTCTAAACCATCTCTGGCGATCAATCAACAATTCGAAATTCTTTTCTTGCTCTTGCGTATTCTTCCTAAACCAGCGTTTATTTAGATATTTCCAATAAATTTTTTTTGTTTGGGAAGTCAAAAGTATCCTTGATATCTCTTTATCTGCAAAGAATTCTCGATGTAAAAACACGGATACAAGAGGATCCTCTTGGAATAGCAAAAAGAGTGGATCCTCGGGGTCCCAAATGAATTGGCTTATTCGAAAAACGCCTTGTTCTTTGGAAGATCTATATCGTGTCTCGTACTGCATGGTTCCATCCTGCAAGAACTCCGAATCATTCTCTTGAAGCTCATCCTCTTCATCATAAATGATCTCCTTGTCCCGAAATGACCTTTCCCAATAGGGAAATCCCAATTCATTGGACCTTTCGAGACAATCAAATAGAAAGCCCCAAGGGCGCCATATTCTAGGAGCCCAAACTATGTGATTGAATAAATCCTCCTCTAATGGTTGCGGGTCGAGGACTCCTTCCCCTTCTTCGAACCCCGATTCATATTTTTCATAGAGAAATCTCTGATCAAGGATAGAACGAGATCCATTTTGAATCATATTTAAGGGATTCCTTCGTTCGGTGCGAAGAAGCAATGTCACTCCATCATTATCAAACTTACTTCCTGTCTGTGAGGATCCCAGCAGAGCACCTTCTACTTCTAATAGGCCATGAACTAGATCAGAATCATTCTCAAGGAGTCTATAAGAAGTGATCCCATCATTTTTTTCATTAGGTCCCCAAAGGTCTTGAGCGACCGATCCGGCGGAACAACTCAAAAGATACAGAAGTATCGTTAATTTCTTCATGCTTGTTCCAAGTTCGAAGTACCATCTGTACAAAAAAGAATCCCCCTCGTTACATGATTTCTTCTTCATATAGATAGATATAGGATCTATAGAGCAATTACTTAGAAGTAGATTTTGTGAAACAGCCCTTCCTATCTGATAGAAAAGGATCCCATGATCCTGAACCGATCTTATCTGAGATCTAAAATCCCAAGTTTGTCTATGAAGAGCAGATCTAATTATATTAGTGTCTAAAATGGATTTCTTTTGTATAATACTAATTGATAGCGCCTCGTTGCTAAGTGCTACAAGATCTGGTACATTAGAAGCCAGAGTTATGGACCCGAATCCATTAGTATGGAACATTTTCTTTTCCAAGTGAAATCCCCTCGTATATGAAAGAGTGAAAAAGTGCTTTCTTTGTTGTGGAATAAGAAGCCTTCGTATCTTAATGCATATATTTAATTTATTCGGGGCTATTAGAGCGGGATCTACTTTTTGGGGAATATGAGTCGAAGCTATAATAAGAATATTTCTAGTAGAAGATTTTTCAGACTCCCCGGATAGAGAGTTCACTAATAGACCCAGGGATAAGTCATTCGAATCTTTCCTATCCAGATCATGAATGTTTGGAATCCAAATTATGCAAGGAGACATTGCTTTTGCTAATTCGAATTGAAGATTGAGATAAAATCGGTCTAGTTCCGACTCCCGTATGATATCCTTAGATATCGGATGCTGCGTACTTAGAAACTCCAACTCCCCATCAAAGTCAAAGTTACGGTCGAGATCTTCACTACGATGCCTATTGATATTATAGCAACTATCCTCAAAACTAGGTAAAAGACTGTAAATGGTACCCTCTCTCTCATCAAAAAGATCATCATCATCACTATCATAATCGATATCAAAACCTTTTGGATAGTTATCCAGGAACTTGTTCAGAAATACTGTAATGAAAGGAACATAGGAGTTTGTCGATAAATATTTGACCAAATAGGATCGTCCAGTTCCTATAGAACCTATCACTAAAATACCCCTAGGAGGGGATAAGGGTAAGCGGAGCGAAAAGGGTTTCCCATGCGATGGGAAACCCAAACTACTAGCCCCGCGCAGGTTTTCTGAATAAGTGATTGTCTGATAATGAGCGAGGAATATCCGTCTTTCTGCTAAGCAGAATGTATTGAACTCATAAGTCATTAGATCTTTTTTATGAATGTCAATTAAATATCGTAAATAAATTGTTCCCGGTTGCTCCATCATTTGATAACCAGAATTATTTTTTGATAAATGATCACTATTCGTCAGACTCAATAAAATTTGATCAATCCCTTTTTCTGTCGTTAAGGTAGAGAACTGAAACAAGAATTCTCTTTCTTTATCAGCAATGAAATCAGTCTTCAAGATCCAGGATTCTATTTGATCGGCAATCCAATCACTATTCACATATTTTCTTTTTCTTATCAAGGAATAGATCGCTTTACTTGTATGACTTAAATGTCTCGTATTTCTCAAAAACTTGATTCGATTGGTGGGATTTGGTATAATACTTATGAGATCTTTGACCCCATAAGCGGGACCACCACCCCTTAGCATGTTGCCGCCAGAAGCCGAACCTCGTCTTTCTTCTAGAAAATTTCCTAATTGTTCCAGAGCAACTAAAAACATATTTTTTAATCCGAAAGAATTCAGTTCCGATGTAGGATACCTATCCAGAAGTTTTCGCAACTCAATCATGTATGAAGGAATCATCAAAGATTTGACCTGTTCGAACTCTTTCTGTAACTCATTAGAGAATCGAGAAACAAATAAAAGTGTATGAACGAGATATCCAGTAACAACAAGAAGGAAAAGGATTGAAAAAAGGAACTCCCAAATATTTAGCGATCTCAAACGTGTCGATATCAATGGTGACTCATTATTTATAACTTCGCACACGTCTACAAGAAAATTATGTAAACACTTACTCGAAATCTCACTTATAGGATTCCGTTGTAAAAGACTCCATTTTTTCCGAAGAATTCGCTCGAATCCACGCCTATGGATAATATCATGAAAAATGGATACAAATTTTTGAAATTTAGGACTCCTCCTTAGTATCGCCAATAGGTCTGAAAAAGTCTCTCTCAATATTAAATTTAGATATTTGTGCGCTGTCCCGGTAAGAAACCAAGGTATTATATATGGTTTGAATCTCTTCAATTTGGAGAGAGTTGAAAAAGGACTCTTTCTTTGAAAGTTTCTATACATCTGCCCTTTTTCAAGGGATTTTTTTAGACAAGAACGATGTTTTTTCCTCTTTTCGGATGGTAAATATTTCTCAGCACATGGAGTGTGAATCAAACCCATGTTTGAATCGAAATTGAGATACTGATGCAAGTTCTTCCCCTCTGAATCAGGCAGATTCATATCTGAAAGAGGTTGACAGTTAGGTCTTTCAAAATTCACTATCTCTTCCTCTGTTAAAGATGTTCCAGAAATGTCTGCGATCGAGTAAATAGCTCTACGAACGAATGGATCGGATCGAGTTGGAAAATGGAAAGATTTGTCCAAGTTATACCCGTCATCATCACTTTGCCGAAAATCGTTAGCTATCAATATGTTAGATACCTGTGAAATAGTATCTCTGTCCAAAAAAGCATGTTTTTTTTTACCGCCGCACAAAGAAAATATTTTGTTTCGAATGAACAAGATGTTGAGGAATTGTCCATACATAAAATTAAAATTCCAGGACCTTTCCACATAAAAAGAGAATCTTTTGTTCCAATCGAAACAGAAGTTATATTGATTATTCAAGAATCGAAGTCGATTTACTTTATAAAAAGAGGATATCAATGAACTTCTATGAAACGGTTTCACGGGATTCAGCCAATTGTCTTGATCGTGGGATATCATTGAGAAATAGGAAGCCATGTTAGAAATTGTTCCTTCATTGATCAATAATTTTGATTTTTGGGAAGTATAATAGTCATCCAATAAGAAGGGTTTCCTTTTTTTCAAATGAACGATTTGAAGACCTATTGATTCTAACAACTGATTCCCGAGTGGATCGTTCGGACGTTTCAATTCATACACGTGGATCTCGGACCTATGAACAGGGATATTCCCCAAACTCACAAAGAAAAAAGGAAGAAACTTGGATAAAAAGAAACAAAGTGACCTAGACAAATCTTTTTTGTAGATAACCTCAGACCAATCAATCGAATATGCATTCATATGTAATCGATCGAACACTACTTGAAAACGGCTATTCTGCTCCGAAATGAAACAGTCCAAATATTCCTCGAAATTCTTGCTCCCATTGGACCATTTGTATTTATATGCATTTGGATCCTTATTCATGGATCTCTCGGTTAGACAATTCTTCTGACTATTTGAGAAATGTTGGTTGATCGTGTATTTCCTTACAGGTCTATGATTCATAATATCATTTTGTATTTGATACCCTTGAATTCCATATTCCAAGTTGCGATTGAATCGATTCCATAGATTTCTTATGTACCCATAGGTATTATATTGAATTTGAATCAGATTTCGGATTAAGCCATATTGATTGACTGACCGGTTGCTAGTA